AACATTTATCTATCCAGCCATGAGGTAGATCAGCAGCTACTCCTCCGATACGAAAATAATTATGCATCATGCGCATACCGGTAGCAGCTTCGAACAAGTCATATATTAACTCTCGTTCTCGAAAAATATAGAAGAAAGGGGTCTGTGCCCCAATATCTGCCATAAAAGGGCCAAGCCATAACAAATGAGAAGCGATACGACTTAACTCCAACATAATAGCTCTGATATAGCTAGCCCTTTTAGGTACTTGAATATTGCCTAGCTGTTCGGGTCCATTTACGGTTATTGCTTCTGTGAACATAGTAGCTAAATAATCCCAACGCGTTACATAAGGCAAATATTGTATAATTGTTCGATTTTCCGCAATTTTCTCCATCCCTCTATGTAAATAACCCAGTATTGGTTCACAATCAATAACATTTTCACCATCGAGAGTAACAATCAGTCGAAGAACACCATGCATTGATGGGTGGTGAGGGCCCATATTGACTATCATGAGGTCTTTTCTTGTAGTTGGTGCAATCATAAGTTTTTTCCCGAGTCGTTCTTCCATGCATTGCTGAAAGTAAAAAGAAGTTCATCAAAATTTAAACGACTAAGCTCAAATGGTATCACGCTTCAAATTAACGAGTTTTTATCTCTCGAATATTTAACTCACTAATTAATTCTTTATAGCGTCTTCTATTTTTTTTTGACAAATAGGCCAGCAGTCGTTGGCGTTTTCCCAAAATTTTCCGCAAACCTCTCTGGGATGAAGAGTCTTTTTTGTGCAATTCCAAATGTGAAGTAAGTCTTCTTATCTTAGTGGTAAAATTGAATACTTGAAATTCAACAGACCCTCTGTTTTCTTCGTTTTCTTTTTGAGAAATAACCGAAATGAATGAATTTGTTACCATAAAAAAATCCCCTTTCCCTTTTTACAGATATGGATTTTATTGATCAGTAATAATAATGCCATTAATTGGAATCTGGTATATACAATAATCTAATCCAAATTTCTTTATGAACTCCTAATTTTCTGAATTCAAATCAATTAATCCAATTTCTAATTGGATTTAGATAGGGATAGAAAAGGATTGGTACATTTTCGCATCGAAGAATTTAGACCTAAAACAAAGAAGGTTCTGTTGATTCATTTCGAGATCTAATCGAGACATTATTCATTTCCTATTTCCTATTGGATATTAGAATGAAATGTGAGACAAGACATGTGATCTATGTATTTGTTTGCTTTGATATACCCTATTATATATATAGGGTATAGAATATATAGAAAAAGTGTATTATCCACGAAATGTCAAAATTTCAATCGTGGATACAGATGTATTCTTAACATACTGAAACGACTGCCATTATTGGTATCAAACCAATAACGATTCATACAAGCTAAATCCTCTAATCGATAATTAGGCCAAAGAAAGAGCTTTAATTTCATTAATTGATTTTTCTCTCTATTAAAATGGTTACTGTCATGCGAAACTTGGCTGCTGTCTTTTACGTCCTTTGCATTCCAAAATACTGGATTTCTATCTTCACCATTTCTATTCTTTGAATTAAAACAACTTAGAATTTTCAACTTTCTACGACGTCTAAACGAGAAAATATTTTCAGGAACAACCAAATCCAAATGATTTTTGTCTCTATTTTCAGTTATTCTTTGGTGTGATGAAATAGTTTCATCAAAATTCTTCTTAGAAACATATCTTTGTTCTTGGTATTTTTGATTAGTTTGGTGCTTACTCTTATGAACCAATGAAATACCTATGGTTTGATACATAATAAATTGTGCATCGTTTTTTCCAAACAGACGAATGGGTTCTATAATCAATATTCCCTTTTTCATCAATTGGTTAAGAGTTAAATTCTTCTCAATCAGCATTATATCCAAACTCATTTCTCTATTTTGAATCGAGGGTATAGTAATTTGGGTTGGATCTATCAGTCTAAGCAGGAGACAATATACCTTGACATTATTGATCAGTCTTTGATTCAAAGTATCGTCCCATCTCAATTGAAAAAGCAAATAACGTTTCAGGAAGAAATCTAGTTCTGCTCTCGCGCTGCTTTTGTATTGTTTTTTCTTTTTCCCCTTTTTCATGTCTGATCTTGCATAATTTTCTTCACTATCTTTTTGTTGTGAGAGAACGGATCCAAGATTTCCTGGACTTGTGGGTTCTTTTTCTCCTTGATTTTCATGCTTTTTATTCGATGGTATCAAAAAACTTCCTTTTTGCTTTTGATTTATTTTTTTATTTTCACTACTATTTTCATTTTTATTCAAATTTGAAAGAAGTAATTTGCTTGGTATAAACCAAGGTTTGCTTTTATATGCATTATAAAGTAACACAAATTCTGGGAAGAACCAAGGTTCCAAATTCGCTATGCGACACTTTAGCATTTTTTCATTCATTCCCATCCAATCAAAAAATACTTTGTCGGAGTTTGGTGGATTGATTTCTGGAATCATAAGGTAAAAAAGATCTTTTTTAGGAATTATTTGAGTATTTTGATTCCCATTGCTGACCCAGGCCTCAATATCGCCTTTTTGTTTAAGATCAAAATTGAGAATGTTCCAATCAAAATATTTTCTATCGACCGTTTTTTCCATATATAGAATGTGGACCTTTCCTAGATAATTATCGATAGGGATGTTCCTCAGTATATTTTCTTTATGCGTGTTATAAGAAATCTCTTGCTTCTTACGTCCTTGAAACGGAGATCTATAAAAAAAGTATTCCGTTTTATTTTCATAATTAAGAAATTTATATGATAAAAGATCATATTTATAGTATTTTTGCAAATTCTCTTTTCTTTTTTGATTAGATAATGAATATACTTCAATTTGTTTTTGTTTTTTGAAATCAATTAATTGGTCTTTTTCATATGAATGCCTTTTGCTAAAATTTTCCTTTTTACGCTGATGAACTGTATTGCGCCATTTTTCTGGTATTAATCTATACCATCTGCTCTGAGATAAATTGTATTGATAATATCCTCTTAACCACTTTTTCCATTGATTCATTTCATAACTCGGAAGTTTCTTATCCCCTAATTTCGAATCAACCATTCCTTGTGTTTCAAAAGAATCCTTTATTTCAGGCGGGGGGATTCCTTGAGATTGAAGAACAGCTTTTAATTTATACGAGTTACTAACTTGGATTTGTGATAATTTGAAAAATACATATGCTTGTGACACGTAGGATAAGTCATAAAAAATAGGTGAATTTTTTTGACTATTACTAATATTATCAAGTGACTTTTTTATAGTCGAAATAAATGGAATTAGATTTTTCTTAATTTTATTAATTCTTTCTTGTTTTCTTTCATTATTGTAAATGGATTTATCAATAATTTTTTTTGTTGATTCAAGAAAAAGTTCTGTATTCATTCTGGGAATATTAATGATACATAAAAATATATCTGTGTAGATTCTTTCAATGAAAAATTTCAAAAAAAGAGGTAATTTAGAGATTAATTGAGCATTTCTTTTTTTGAATATTTGCCATTTTTCGAATCTTTTAGCATTATAACTTGTTTTTTTAAGACTAATATTATTTATTCTTGGAGTTATTTTTTTTTGCTCTTTTATAATTCTTTCTATTTGATTTCGAATTGTACTTGTTCTAGTAGTCAAATCCTTTATTTTTTTTTCTGTTAATGAAGAATTTGTCCAATTCGTAGATGCAATTTCACTAAACGATTCGTGAATTAGCTGATTGCTTATTATAGAATCTTTTTCTTCTTTAATTTCACTTGATTCATATACTTCTCTTCCTGGTAATCGAAATAACAGAATTTTTGAAAGTTCTTTTATTATTTTTTTTATAAAAATAACACTTTCGATAACCCATTCTTTTGTTTCTTTTAAAACTTTTCGAAGTAATTTTATTTTTCTTTTAAAAACTATTAGAACTCGAGAAGACTTCTTTTTAAATTTTCCAATTTTTTTTTCAATTTCCTTAAAAATGGGTTTAAAAAAGGAAGGTCCTTTTCGGGGCGAACCAAAAGGAAGTTCAGTTTCCATTCCCCAAACTGTTAAAAAACAAAAATCATCTTTTTCTTTTTTCTTTTTCATTAAACCTTTCTTAGATGATCGTAGTTTCGATTTGTGCCAAGGTTTCAGACGGAAAGGAAATAAGATTTTTATCTGAATACCGTCTGTCAACCAATTTTTCGGAAATTCTGTTTCGGATAATGGAACACCATTATAGGTACATTTAACATGCATCTCTCTATTCCATTCCTGTAAATCCTCAAACCATTCGGGAAATTGAAATAGGAACATGCGTCCACTATTTTTTGCAATTAGCAATGAAGGTAATACAATATATTTTCTAAAAATAGATTGAGTTAGTAACATGCAACCTCTTATTACTTGTGTAACTGGAATGGTATCCCAGGCCTCTGCTATCTGTATTCGCTCTTTCTCCGTTCTTTTCTTCGTCTCTTTTTCTTCTTCTCTTTTTCTTTCTTCTTCTGTATACTCTACAATTTTGAATGCTTCCCCCTTCCCTACCCAATTTCTAAAAATTACTTTAATCAGCCCGGAGATATCAAAAGAAAAAAGAGGGGATTTTTCTATTCTGTCCAAAAAAAGAGGGGAATGTGCGTTTGCTTGAAACAATTCCCAAATAACTATTTTACGTCTTTGAGCCCGCATAGAACCTTTGATTAGACCTCGCCGAAAATCAGATTGTTGTGAATAACGTATCAAAGCCATTTCATCTGTTTCATCGGGTGTATTAGTATCGTTAGTACTAGGATCAGTATCCTCCTTGTCATCAGTAAAAATTATTACGCGTTTGGCTTTTCTTGAACGAATTTCATGATCTACTGGTACGTCTTCTTGACGTTCTCCTGCTTGTTGTTCTAACTCGGTAATTAATTTGTATGACCATCGAGGGATTTTTTTACTTATTTCGTTTATTCTAATCCATTCTGTACTAATTTTTTCATCATTAGCATCAGTTACAATTTTAGTTAATAAATATTTAAAATAT